TTCTTCCTCCTCACCCGATGGTCCTTTTGGCCGGTCCCCCGAAGGGGGAGATATTTCAAATCTGTTGGAATCATTAAGCTCTAAAATGGAGACTCTAGAAAAAACTTCTTCATCTAAAGAATCAGTAACAGGAAATACTTCTCTTACTAAATCTCCGTCTTCCTCTTCTTCTTCCTCTTTGGGATAAAAACCATCTTCAAGTAAATTTTCGACCATAATAACACCAGTTTGTTGATAAATTAACTGAAAATCCCAATTTGGTTTATACCAATCTGCAAAAAAAATTTGCTCGCCCCCGGTAATAAAGTTAGGCGCGTAGCGTTTTCTTGTCTACAATAATTAAGAACAAACTCACTAAGTCTGGCATCAGTTAATGCCACATTAACCAAAGGATTTCTAAAAAGATCAAAGACCATATAATCTTCGAGCATATTTGTTTGAGGATTAAATATGCCAAAAATATCTACAGATTTAGGTAGACGAAAATGCACGTCTAGAGGTTCTTGTTTCTTTACAGCAGCAGTCACATAGTAAGAGGTTTCCTCTTGATCTATTGTTATTGAAAGACATACTAACATTACTAATTTTGCAAATTTTTGATGCCGGATCCATCTGATACCCACTAATCATACGAAACTCCCTCTATAAATATTGAGAATGATTTTGATCTACTGGTTGCATAGTAGATTGAAATCATTTTTCCAAGCTAAGAGTTTTTCTTATTGCTTGTTAAAGTAATTATACAACAAATGTTATTTATTTACAATAGTAAAACAATATAATATATTTTAACTTTTAATCAGAGTTTAAAGATAAAAAAAAATTAGTAGCTTTAATTGTTTCCATTTGTTCCATTAAAATTTTTTGGCGGTCTTCTCGAAATAACATCGGAAATTCCTTTTGATAAAGCCTACTACGATCAAAATATAAATTGTAGTAGCCACGACCATAAATTCTCCGAATAGGTTCGGGAGGAGAATGAGCTATTTGTTTTTGTAGCATTTCTAGAGAATAAGCACTGGGCCAACCAAAGTCACCTAATTGCGCGGCTTCTTTTACTATTTTATAAAAAAGAGTTCGAGATATTTGGCGTTTGATAAAAGCATCGGGGGGAGGAGTAAACCGTTTAATATCCATCAAAAAAATTTGGTAAATATCTTGTAATTTAATTTCCGCTGATTCGCAATAAACTAAACCTTTGGCAAGCCAAAGATGCGTGACGATACTTGTAATATCATTTGTTCCTGCTTTTTCAATTTGTATTGTCATAAAAAATATTTTATTGAAGTTTTATATTGTTAGTTTAGCAATAGTTAGCATTTTACGCAATAGACTTCATACCTAAAGTGGCTGCGCACCTTTGGCCCGAAGTGCTTCGCACCTACAGGATGATAAGTAAGCTTACTAAAATATGGCGACCTTGAACAAAGGTCCCTAAAGGAAAGCCGGGCATCCAGAAAAGAGGAGCTAAAGAAAATTGTCCCATTTTGGCTATATAGTTGCTACGCACCAGGGACTGTAAAATGGGACAGAAGCTAGAAAACCTTAATTGCTTACTATCCCCTTCGGGGCCTTGGGGCAAAACCATCGGAATGCAATATAATCAAAAGCTCCTTTTGTCGCGCATAAGAAGGGAATACGTAATGCTCGAGCCTATTCCGGAGGTGCGAAGCAAATATCCACCTAAAGTTCGATCTCCAGGAGTTTTAAATAATAAAAATCGCACGCAAAAGGATAAAAGCATGAATAGGTAATGTCTTTAGCTTAAGGGGCAATGAAGAAGGTGCAACAAAGAAAAAAGACCACCCTTTTTCTTTGGGTTAACAATCTTATCCTTCCAAAGTCAGGCCTAAACCGGAGGCCATGGCGTTGAAGCGAAGGGGAGCTATAGGTGATTCAAAAAACAGTCCCAGGGTTCTGTCCCATTTTGCTATATAGTTGCTACGCACCTGGGACCGTTTTTGGGACAGAATTCTTTGTCTTTGTTCATCTGGTCTTCTTCCCTTCGGGATAAGAGAAGGCCTAAGATGTGCTTGTTTGCTTTAATAATAAAAAAAAATATTTTACCGGAGGCGAGCAAACTTTTAGATTTTAATTCCGGCCGGAGGCGCGACTCCCTCCTAAAGTCGGGCCTACTGGGAAGGAGCGAGGGCGAGCATTTTGATTTTTTTAAGGTGCGAAGCATTTTTAGTGAATCAATATACTTGCCCCCGGAAAAATTAGGTGCGTAGCACTTTGCAAAAAATTGATTGTTTAATAAAAGACCGTATTAGTTATTTTTCTGCCTCCTTCGTCGGCCCTCCGGCGGGGGCGAGCAAATTGTCACCGGGGGCGAGCAATTTATTTTATGATTTTTGGGAAATAGTTCTTTCACGAGTAATGCTTCGCACCTGCACAAGGTGCGAAGCATAATAAATCTTTAATTCTTGCAAGTCAATTGGAAGATGTTATTTGTTTGTTTCATACACTAATGTGTGTAGAAATAGCTGGTTATTTAGATATGAAATTTATTCAATGCTTCGCACCTTGAATAAATTTCATATCTATTTAATAACCCCTGATACTGTAGTAGAACACTTGGATAAAATTTCTGGGACTATTCGAAAAAGTGCTACGCACCAGATTTTCTTAAGAAGTATAATGAACTAGCCATCAAGACACAACAAGATTTGGAAAGCGTCTCGGAGGATGACACTTCCCAAAATATACAACAAGTGCTGATAAAATAAGACAATTGTCTTCTGTTCCTGTAAGTCCCGAAGGGAAAAGAGGCTTATGGGATTGACAGAAGGAGTTGGCATGGATACACTAGTGACAATCATCTTGGCTGATGCTTTGATTTGCACTTCTTTGACTCCTCTTCCCATCTGTCTTCTGGCAATGGGAAAGAGGAGGAGGCGCGAGGACTTTAGTACTCGGACGAAGGGCCTATCAGCATAGCATAGAAAAGGGGGTATAGCTCAGTTGGTAGAGCGCCGCCCTTGCAATTGGGTCGTTGTGTTTGCGGGTTGGATGCTTAGTTTGCTAAGCGGTAATGATAGTATTGTTTACCCAAATCGGTGGCTAACTTTTTCCCAGAAATGGGGAAGAGGACTGGAACATGCCATTCAAGACTGTGCTTCTTGTCTCCTCTGGTAGCTAAAGCCCTCCGGCTCCGGCTGTGCTAACAATGCACCTCCGGCTCCCCCCCCCCTTTGGTTTGGGGGGACCTCCTCCGGCGGCGTAGGCGTATGCCAATAGGATCAAGAGCGTAGGAAAGGTAAGATGGGCGCTTGGTTAGATCTAGGATAGATCGTACATGGCCTGCGGTTGGAGTTGGCGGCTCTACTAGGGCATTACGTACATGTACTCCCTAGGGAAGAGAATTGAACTGGTTCTTGCGAACAGTTTAATACACTATCTCTCTTCATCCCTCCGAGCACAACACTTCCTTCGGACCTCTGCTATCTCCCCCCAAAGAAGTTGTTTATTTGGTAGTCCTTTTTTGTTTCTTTTGGGGGACTCCTTTCGCCGGCCGGAGGTGCGTTAGCATGGCCGACCAAAGGGAGGGGAGTCTTTGGCTGCGAGCTAAAGCCCTCTCGGAAGGCAGAGAAGGCAGAGGTGCGGAGCATCAAATATATTTATTATTATTATATTTATTATTATTATATTTATTATTATTATATTTATTATTATTATATTTATTATTATTATATTTATTATTATTATTCGATTCGGAGCAACAAGCCATGGACCAATCCCATCATCACCACCCCGCAGAAACTACGAGATCGCCCCAACGCCAGTAGGCAGGGTCACAGACCGACCATAGAGCTCATGACGTCCTTTGGTAGCTAAAGCCCTAACGCCGGAGGTCCCGACGAAGGTACGCAGTAAGCTCCCGTAAGGTGCGCAGCGACAATACTACAATAGCAATAGGTTGTCATGCTTTGTGAGGGTCGGAGAGGGGCTCCCGGATCATCATAATATTAAATTCAATTCCCGAACGCTACGCGCCTTTGGGGAAATATTTAATAGATATAAAATAATATATTCATTCTTCCACATCCCGTGCTATCGCCGCACCTTTGGGAGTCCCCCGAAGGATGTGGGGCCGCCGATGGTCCCTTCTTCCCGGAGGTCCCCCAAACCAAAGGGGGGAGCCGGAGGTGCATTGTTTACAATCGGGAGTGCGAAGCAGATCTTTTTCGGGGTAGCCCATCGGAGAGCACAGTACGATGAAAGTTGTAGGCTGTGTTCGGGGGGGAGTGGTTGTACATGACTTCTCCAGAGGAAGGAGGCCATGAAACGATTACTTACCCTGTGGCGGATGTCAGCGGTTCGAGTCCGCTTACCTCCAGCCGTAATGCCGGCTGGCGAAGTCACCTAACGGTCCTTCGCCGCCGGAGGAGGTCCCCCAAACCAAAGGGGGAGCACGAAGCACTTTTGTGGATGTTGACAAGTCCCTTTAGGTACGAATTGTAGGAGCGTAGCTGTTCAAATGACTAAGGGCTTATGGTGGATACCTAGGCACCCAGAGACGAAGAAGGGCGTAGCAAGCGACGAAATGCTTCGGGGAGCTGAGAACAAGCATTGATCCGGAGATGCCCGAATAGGGGAACCTATTTGACTGCCTGCTGAATTGATAGGGAGGCAAGAGACAACCTGGCGAACTGAAACATCTTAGTAGCCAGAGGAAAAGAAAGCAAAAGCGATTCCCTGAGTAGTGGCGAGCGAAATGGGAACAGCCTAAACCGTCTTCCGTTTCGGAAGGCGGGGTTGTGGGAGAGCGACATAAGCTAAGAGTTACTAGACGAAGCAGCTGAGTCCTGCACCTTAGATGGTGAGAGTCCAGTAGTTGAAAGTATCTCTAGCAAACGCTAACACCCGAGTAGCATGGGGCACGTGAAATCCCGTGTGAATCAGCGAGGACCACCTCGTAAGGCTAAATACTCCTGGGTGACCGATAGTGAAGTAGTACCGTGAGGGAAAGGTGAAAAGAACCCCCATCGGGGAGTGAA